ATGGATGATACTCAATATAGTTGGAATAATCACATTAATAGTTGTATTGACATTTATCTTGAGTCTCAAATCTTTATTGATACTTACATTGTAAGTGGTAGTGACAATTACAGTAACAGTTACATTTCTCGTTCCGTTTGTGGTGAAAGTAAGGGGTCCGATATAAGTACCAGCACGAATGGTAGCACTATAATAGAAAGTTCCAATGATCTGGATGTAACTCAAAAATACAGACATTTGTGGGTTCAATGTGAAAATTGTTATGGATTAAATTATAAGAAAATTTTAAAATCAAAAATGAATCTTTGTGAACAATGTGGATATCATTTGAAAATGAGTAGTTCCGATAGAATCGAACTTTCGATCGATCCGGATACTTGGGATGCTATGGATGAAGACATGGTTTCTTTGGATCCCATTGAATTTCATTCGGAAGAGGAGCCTTATAAAGATCGTATCGATTCTTATCAACGAAAGACAGGATTAACTGAAGCCGTTCAAACAGGTATAGGCCAATTAAACGGTATTCCCATAGCACTCGGGGTTATGGATTTTCAGTTTATGGGGGGTAGTATGGGATCCGTGGTTGGGGAGAAAATAACCCGTTTGATTGAGTACGCTACTAACAAATTTCTCCCTCTTATTATAGTATGTGCTTCCGGGGGGGCGCGTATGCAAGAGGGAAGTTTGAGTTTAATGCAAATGGCTAAAATATCTTCTGCTTTATATGATTATCAATCAAATAAAAAGTTATTCTATGTACCAATTCTTACATCTCCTACTACAGGGGGGGTAACTGCGAGTTTTGGTATGTTGGGAGATATCATTATTGCCGAACCCAATGCCTATATTGCATTTGCGGGTAAAAGAGTAATTGAACAAACATTGAATAAAACAGTACCTGAAGGTTCACAGGCGGCTGAATATTTATTCCAGAAGGGCTTATTCGATCTAATCGTACCACGTAATCCTTTAAAAAGCGTTCTGAGTGAGTTATTTCAGCTCCACGCTTTCTTTCCTTTGAATCAAAATTCAATAGAGCATTAAGTTCCTTTTTTATTTGTAGCAAACAAGTAGTTAGTTTATCAGAATCCAAGTAAAACGAATATGAATGGGGTTTCTTTGTTGACATAAGATCTAAATTGTAAAAAGAAATCAAAAGTTGTGGATAACTCTTTTTTATCTATATTCTTTATTACTAATTCAGTTAAAAGGCCTCTATCAACAATAAAAATAGTGAATTCTTATTTTCGTTAAATTCTAGGAAAATAAAAAATTTTTGTTCTACGTCTTACGTATGTATATATAATCCAAATAGAGAATTCTAGAATATAGAAACTATAGTCCAAATATAGAATTCTAGAATATAGAAACTATAAATATGATATATGCTTTTGTACCTTCTATACTCACTTAGATATATACTTAGATTTATAATATAAATAATAATAATAGGTACAAATAGTAAATTGAGGTATCCTTTATATGACAACTTTCGACTTTCCCTCTGTTTTGGTGCCTTTAGTAGGCTTAGTATTTCCGGCAATGGCAATGGCTTCTTTATTTCTTCATGTTCAAAAAAATAAGACTGTTTAGATCTGATGGGCCCAACTCTGATCCATTTTTTTTTTCAAAACTAAGACTTGTATCATAATGCAGATACCTATTTAGTATAAGAAAAGAAGGTATAACATGCGGCGCTTCCGTCGAAAAGGGGCTCTTTGGCCTGTATAAAGATGATATGGGGGTAAAGGAATTCTATCTATTTGAAAAAATCTCAGGATCGCCGGATGGCTGAACTGTAAAATCGGTACATATATATGTATATTGATGGGATCATACGAAGGGTATGTTTTTTTTTATTTTAGATCTAACCAATTTGATAAATTACTCTTAAAGGTTCACATCAAACTAGTACTAGTTGATGAAAGTTACTTCGGAAACAAAAAGAGTAAAGTCTAGGGTATTCTCTCAATTCCAATAAAACGAAACCAGATCAAGTATGAGTTGTCGATCAGAACATATATGGATACAACCTATAACGGGGTCGCGAAAACCAAGTAATTTCTGCTGGGCCATTATCCTTTTTTTAGGTTCATTAGGATTCTTATTGGTTGGAACTTCCAGTTATCTTGGGAGAAACTTGATATCTTTATTTCCGTCTCAGCAAATCCTTTTTTTTCCACAAGGGATTGTGATGTCTTTCTATGGGATCGCGGGTCTCTTTATTAGCTCCTATTTGTGGTGCACAATTTCGTGGAATGTAGGGGGTGGTTATGATCGATTCGATAGAAAAGAAGGAATGGTGTGTATTTTTCGTTGGGGATTCCCTGGAAAAAATCGTCGCATCTTCCTCCGATTCCTTATAAAGGATATTCAGTCCGTCAGAATAGAAGTTAAAGAGGGTATTTATGCTCGCCGTGTCCTTTATATGGATATCAGAGGCCAGGGGGACATTCCCTTGACTCGTACTGATGAGAATGTTACTCCACGGGAAATCGAACAAAAAGCTGCCGAATTGGCCTATTTTTTGCGTGTACCGATTGAAGTATTTTGAGAAATGAGCTGAGAGAGTGAATGCTTTCTCAGCAGGAAGGAAAAACTAAAGAATCCCCCTTTTCTATACCATAACTTAACTGAAGTTTCTTCATAACGCCCATTCTAGTCAAAGAAGACGTATACGTAACGTAACAACCACAAAACAAAACCATTTTTGTGATCTTTTATGTGTATGGAAATCTACACAACTTAATTCAATAACAAAAAAAATTAAGTAACAAATCTAAAAAATGGATTCATCCTTTCTATTTTCTATCAAAGCAGTTCGAAATACATAAATTTTTTTATTCCGGACTCTGAGTAGTCAGTGAAAATTTTTTAAAATAGAAGATATTTTGATATAATGATAGAAAAGAATATTCATTACCTAAATAAAGCGGTTTTTTCGGGCAGTCATTGATTCGTCGAAAAGGGGGATACTTGCTTCGAATTTGACCAATTACTATATCTGGAAACAATATAATATTTTTTTGTTAACTCTTTGAATTCGAAGTGGATTCTTCATCTATTTCTGTATTCTTTCTACATTCAAAGACTAACTCCGAAATCACAAATAAAAAACAAAACAGTGAATAGATTCATAAGTTCGATACTTTGTAATAGAACTCATGCATGAGAGCAATATTGGATGGCGTAGAGTCAACTAATGAGGTCGGTTCATTAAAAATTCATAGACGAAATGAAAAAATGTCAAAAAAGAAAGCATTCAACCCTCTTTTATATCTTGCATCTATAGTATTTTTGCCCTGGTGGATTTCTCTCTCATTTAATAAAAGTCTGGAATCTTGGGTTACTTATTGGTGGAATACTAGGCAATCTGAAATTTTTTTGAATGATATTCAAGAAAAAAATATTATAGAAAAATTCATAGAATTGGAGGAAATCTTTCTTTTGGAGGAAATGATCAAGGAATACTCGGAGACACATCTACAAAACCTTCGTATAGGAATCCACAAAGAAACGCTCCAATTAATCAAGATACACAACGAGGATCATATCCATACGATTTTGCACTTCTTGACAAATATAATCTGTTTCGTTATTCTAAGTGGTTATTCAATTTTGGGTAATAAAGAACTTGTTATTCTTAACTCTTGGGCTCAGGAATTCCTATATAACTTAAGTGACACAATAAAGGCTTTTTCGATTCTTTTATTAACAGATTTATGTATCGGATTCCATTCGCCCCATGGTTGGGAACTAATGATTGGCTTTGTCTACAAAGATTTTGGATTTGCTCATAATGATCAAATTATATCTGGTCTTGTTTCTACTTTTCCAGTCATTCTAGATACTCTATTTAAATTTTGGATTTTTCGTTATTTAAATCGTGTTTCTCCGTCACTTGTAGTGATTTATCATTCAATGAATGATTAAAAAAGGATCTACTGATATTAATCCAATTCAATTCTAACGTTTCTTACTTTGTAGTTGTACAGAAGCAAAGCATGTAAAATCATACTTACTCTTTATTTTTCTACCCACCCCAAAGATTTATTCTATATATTAATATTATTTATTCCAGTAAAATTATTCCAGTAAATAGCAGAATTGCGGATAGGGAACTAGGTTAGCGACCTACCAAATTTATTGTAGACATTTTTGGGCTCAATGGTTGGACCATGCAAACTAGAAAGACTTTTTCTTGGATAAAGGAACAAATTACTCGATCCATTTCCGTATCGCTCATGATATATATCATAACTCGGCCATCCATTTCAAGTGCATATCCCATTTTTGCACAGCAGGGTTATGAAAATCCGCGAGAAGCGACTGGTCGTATTGTATGTGCCAATTGCCATTTAGCTAATAAGCCCGTGGATATTGAAGTTCCACAAACGGTACTTCCAGATACTGTATTTGAAGCAGTTGTTCGAATCCCTTATGATATGCAACTAAAACAAGTTCTTGCTAATGGTAAAAAGGGTGCTTTGAATGTAGGGGCTGTTCTTATTTTACCAGAGGGTTTTGAATTAGCTCCTGCTGATCGGATTTCCCCCGAGATAAAAGAAAAGATAGGCAATCTGTCTTTTCAGAGCTATCGTCCCAATAAAAAAAATATTCTTGTGATAGGCCCCGTTCCTGGTCAGAAATATAGTGAAATAACCTTTCCTATCCTTTCCCCGGACCCCGCTACTACGAAAGAGGTTCACTTCTTAAAATATCCTATATATGTAGGCGGAAACAGGGGAAGGGGTCAGATTTATCCCGACGGGAGCAAAAGTAACAATACAGTTTATAATGCTACATCAGCAGGTATAGTAGGTAAAATAATACGAAAAGAAAAAGGGGGTTACGAAATAACCATAGCGGATGCATCGGATGGACGTCAAGTGGTTGATATTATCCCTCCAGGGCCAGAACTTCTTGTTTCAGAAGGCGAATCTATCAAATTGGATCAACCGTTGACGAGTAATCCTAATGTGGGCGGATTTGGTCAG